CTGGGTAAAAATAATAGGTACAATTTTGAGTGTTTTGCTTATGTACAAAGTAACAAACAAATATTATAATTGGGCCATTCGATCATTTTTCAGTCATTCATTGAATGATAAATCACTACAAGTGAAGGAGATACACGATTTAAATAACGAAAGATCCAATATTTAAAAATTGTATCTAAAATGACTGGAAAAGTAGAAACAAGACCGGATATAATTTGATCATTATGAGCAAATCCAAAATCTTTGTAGACAGAGCCAATCATTAATTCCCAACCGTGAGGCGAATGGAATCCTATACATAAATCAGTTAATAAAAGAATAGAAAAAGCCTTTATTGTGTCGCTTAAGTTATATAGGAATTCTTGAACCCAAGAGTTAAGAATAACAAGTTCTTCATTACCTAGAATAGAATAACCACTTAGAATAACGAAACAGATTATATTTGTCGAGAAATGTAAAATTGTATGGATACGATCCTCATTGTGCATCTTGATCAATTGGGTCGTTTCTTTGTAGATTTCGACGCGAAGCTTTTGTAAATGCGTTTCTGGGTATTCCTTTAGCATTTCCTCCAAACGAAGGAGTTCCTCTAAGTTTATAAATTTTTTTAGAATACTCTTTTGTTGAATATCATTCAAAAAAATTTCGGATTGCCCAATATTCCACCAATTAGTAATCCAAGATTCCAGACTTTTTTTAAATGAGAGAGAGATCCACCAAGGCAAAAATACTATAAATGCAAGATATAGAAGGGAAATAAATACTTTCTTTTTTGCCATTTTTTCGTCTGTGAATTTTTGAAGTTTTAATGAACTCACCCCATGCCATGCGTCGACTCTATATGATACTAATATTTCTATCAAGCATAAGTTATATCCCAACCCAAGCCATCGAGCCCATTAATCTATTAATCTATTTCGAGGTTTTTATTTGTGATGCAGTAGAATGGTTAGGTTAGTCCTTTAATCTAGAAAGAATACAGAAATAGAATAAGAAAGAACTCACTTCAAAGTAATATTAGTTGGATTTCGAGACGAAAGAACTCCCGTTTTATTAAAAAAAATATCAAATATAAAAAAAAATGATGGACACAAAAAATTTCGTTTTAGAGTTGCTTCGTATACGTTTACTTTGGCTTGAATAGGCAGGCATTCAGAACAAACTTCCGTTAAGTTATGGTATAGAAAAAAGGAGGGTTCTTGAGTTTTTTCCCTCTTGCAAAGTATTCATTTTTCAGTTCCTTTTTTCAAAATACTTCAATTGGTACGCGCAAGAAATAGGCCAATTCAGCAGCTTTTTGCTCAATTTCTCGTGGAGTCAAATTTTCATCAGTACGTGTCAAGGGAATGGCCCCCTGGCCTCTGATTTCCATATAAAGAACCCGACGAGCAAAAAGACCCTCTTTATTTTCTATTCTGATAGACTGAATATCTTTCATAAGGAATCGCAGGAATATGCGACGGTTTTTTCCAGGAAATCCCCAACGAAAAATACACACTATGCCCTCTTTTATATCAAACCGATCATAACCACTACCTACATTCCACGAAATTGTGCACCACAAGTAGGAGCTAATAAAGAGACCCGCGATCCCATAGAAAGACATCACGATCCCCTGTGGAAAAAAATTTATTTGCTGAGAAGGAAACAAAGATATAAAATTCCTACCAAAATAACTGGAGATTCCAACCAATACAAACCCTAATGAACCTAAAAAAAGAATGAGGGCCCAACCGAAATTACTTATTTTTCGAGATCCCGCTATAAGTTCTATCCATATACGTTCTGATCGCCAACTCATACTCTCACTAGACCTAGTTGCATTTTATTGAAATTGGAAGAATAACAAAAAGAAATTTTAGTTTACTTTTTTTGTTTCCGAAGTAACTCTCATCAACCAGCACTACTATGATGTGAAACTTTTATTTTAGAAAAATTCATCGAATTACTTAGATCCAAACTAAAATAATAACATCTCTTTCATACGATTTCCTATAGATATCCACATATAGATATATTCACTTTACATTTCCGAAACTCTCCCCGCTACCGATCCATTTGAAATTGTTATAATTAATTTACCCATATATCATGTTTCCACATACATAAGAGTTTATGCTCGAAAGAAGTCCCATGTTATACCATATTCTACTAAATAGATAGGGGTGTTATGATCAAAGTTAGTTTTGAAAAAAAAAAATGGATACAGAGTTGTCCCTATAGTATCTAAAAAATTTTGTTTTTTTGAACATGAAGAAATAAAGAAACCATTGCAATTGCCGGAAATACTAAGCCCACTAAAGGCACAAAAATGGAGGGAAAGCTGTTGAGAGTTATCATTGAGTGGGTACCTCGATTTAATATTTGTACCTGTTATTTTTATTTTTTGCTTTATATTTTATATTACTATTTTTTTTTAACCTTATATTGTTATAAAGATATTTTATAATATTTTATAATTCATATATAATATATATAATTATTATATTATACTAAGTAT